GAAATAGAATCGAAAACCCCAAACTCGCATTTATTCTCCACTCTCCACCATTCTATTGTCTGAAAAAAGATATCATATGTATCGATATCGAAATTTTTTGATTTCATATATCAAGCCATAATGGGATGGATATATCTATCTTATATGGAAATTATTGCAAAAAATGATTGTATTATGGAAATAAACCCTTTCTCTGCGCGAACGAGCAGAATAGCATTAGTCCTCTGAGATATCCTAGGAACAAGACTACGGAATCGGCAATATCGACAGATTCGGGTGGAGTCTAAATAACTATGAAATAAAAAAGATCCACTTTTACAAGTTTATCTCTATCGAATTTGAATATCAGAATAGTGGATAAAGTCATGAATCAATAGGTTAGGTCTACTTATTTTTTTTTCATTTTTCTATTTTCGATTAGAATAGATTGTGAGGGCAAATAGAAAATAGGCAGGAATATTTGGTAATTCAAAAGACGACTTATCTTATTACTTATTCTAAGTCATTCTAATCTAATAGACAAATGTTAAGAATAACAAAATGCTATAAATATCTCTATTTTTACGTTCGAATATATTATTCGAATAGAGTCTAAAAAATACTGGTGTTTTTTGATGAAAGAAAAAAGCCCCTTATCGGATTTGAACCGATGACTTACGCCTTACCATGGCGTTACTCTACCACTGAGTTAAAGGGGCTCCTTTGGCTTAATTCATGAATCATAATATGCATACAAGATATATCTATTCTATAGAGATATGTTGTATAATTTATATATATAGATTATATATTCCATTTCATTAATATTACATACTAAATAAAGATTCCATGTCATATATATAAAATAATATATAGATTAGATCTAAAAAATCTATTATTATATAATAAATATATATGCATTAGACTCAGCAATAGACTCAGAATGGATATGGTTGATTCCAGAACGAAAAATTGGATTTATTTAGATATTATTCTAGGGTGTATAGGTTGAACATACGGGTTGAGAAATAAAACTGGAATGAATTGTTTCAGGACTGAAATTGACTTCTCTATTTCTATTCTATTAAATATATATTTTAATAAATCAATAATTAATTTGATTGATATGATCTTCAAAATGAACAAATATGAAAGATATTTGATCGAATCATATGATAAAAAGATGCAACTTGTCCGCCGAATCAAACAAATTCTTTAAGAAAAAATTTTATGAAATTATATGAAAGACCTTTCGAGTCTAATCAGACTCTTCCGTTATATTGACAATATAAAAAAACTTATGATATGATAATCATCGTATCGTATAATATGATGGCGGTTGGGCAAGTATGCCCCCATCGTCTAGTGGTTCAGGACATCTCTCTTTCAAGGAGGCGGCGGGGATTCGACTTCCCCTGGGGGTAGGGTACTACGAAAAGAAGTTGATCTAGGCTTCTAACTAAGCCAAGAATGGCTTCTTCCTGGGTCGATGCCCGAGCGGTTAATGGGGACGGACTGTAAATTCGTTGGCAATATGTCTACGCTGGTTCAAATCCAGTTCGGCCCAAGAATTCCCTGATCCGCCATGAAATGATATAGACTTTTTCTTTGTTCTTCAAAAATGACGGATATATCCTTACCGCTTGAATTGCTCTGTTCCATTTTTTTGTTAGCAAAAATTCCTATTTTGCTAAGAACTCTAATCTCAATTTACGATTTTCAAAATAGTCTTATATCTTATATATAATAATAACCTATAATAAAAACCGAATAAAGAAAAAAACTTTTTTTTTTAACGATAAAGATGGGTTTTCATTCCATTTGGACAGTACTGAACTAATAATATGTTATGTGTCGCTCTCGATAAAGTATTGATATATCAGTATATCCCTCGTGCCTCGGTGATCCACCGAGATTCGAATCAAAATTGAAATCGTTTAGTTTCAATGCAAGTATAAATATATATATGTATACTCGATAGCTTGATTTCATGGGGATTGTAGTTCAATTGGTTAGAGCACCGCCCTGTCAAGGCGGAAGCTGCGGGTTCGAGCCCCGTCAGTCCCGAGGAATAAAATCAATCAAATAAAAGCCAATAACATGAAAAAAAGGATCCAAACTCTTTTTAGAGAGAATGAATTTTTTTTTAAGAGAAGTGCTGTCGAAGACAGACTATACATAGTGAACGTTGCTAGAATATTCAATCTTTTTTATATCTTAGTAGTAGTATAATACTACTAGGACTTTTTTAGGATACTTGTTTGATTTGTTTTCCACGCAAATTAGATCATTAAAAAAAGTAGTTAACTCCTTCTTCTTTTTTATTTAGCTTCTATTGTTTGTTTGAGTTGGTTTGTTTGTAACCAACGGAAATGAAACGTAAAGAGTATTCAAATACTACTTCATCAGATTCATCAGATGAATCTACAAGGAATGGGGTCTAATTTATAGAAAAACAAGAAAGAAGGAGAAATAAAATAATAAATAAGAAAAAAATAAAAAAGAATCCAAAAGAGAAAGGAAGTCGATTGAATTGAATCATGTGAATTGGATCATGTGAATTGGATCATGAATCCGATTTTGAATTTGGTATGGCTCAAAAAAAGATCTTCCTGTGGTATACTATTCCATTTTAAACGATGAATTGATTTGATAGCTCAGATATTTTATTCATGATATTGATCTGATTCAATATCATCGAGGTTGAATTCAGCCCATTGAATTTTCGGGGTGAAAATTTGCTCATCTCTATGGGATTAAATCCCGAATTATTGCCTAATAAAAATAAAAAATACTGAGATTATGGAAGTCAATATTCTCGCATTTATTGCTACTGCACTCTTCATTCTAGTTCCTACTGCCTTTTTACTTATAATATATGTAAAAACCGTGAGTCAAAGTGATTAAGTTGAATGAAACTTGATTGTTTTTTTGAGGCACCTATTGAAGAAATCGAAGAAATCAAAAGGATTAATTGGAATTTTGCGTCGTAAGTGGAATGCGAATTTGCGGGATACTATTATATGAGATCCGATAGTATGGTAGAAAGCATCTTTCTACCATACTAGCTAGCATACTCCCCATTATGCTTATTGTAATGGAAGAAGTTGTATATTATATACTTTATATCTTTATATTTTATGTATACATCAAAAAAAAAGAAGGGCTTTTTAAACTTAAACTAAATAAAAAAAAAAAGTGTGTCTATAAAACAATCCATACAGCTTGATTCTTCACGTCAATCAATTAGTAGGGCCTTTAGAGTCCACTTCGCCCCCATACTACGAGGGACAGAGAAAAAGTAAAGACGACCATTAAAGCAGCCCAAGCAAGACTTACTATATCCATGTAAATTATGTCTCCTGTCTCTATGAAGGATATTCCACTAGTGTTCACTAATAATAGTGGGATCAATGGCGCATAGTCAAAAAAAAGGGGATTATGACCTAACGCCGTTGATGAAAGGCTCCAATAAATCCGCTTCCAACAAGTGATACTCTTTTTCTAGTGGAATCATAAGGGGGTAAGCATAAAAAAATACGCAGTCACACGTTTGGAAATATCAGGGGGAATCCGCTGAATCTTAAGATAAGATGTAGAAAAGCTATTCTTTCTTTTCTTGTCTTTTATTTTATCTATTTTAGTTAGGTTAGGTATTAGGTAAAAAATTCGGGAAAAGCCCTAAAAATGAATTTAGATTCAGGAGTAGATAACGATCTACTCCATCCCTCTGTTTCCCGTTTCATCTAATCATTACTGTCTAATATTTATCTCCGGGATCAACCCGAGGATTACTTATTCATTCTTGATTTTGGTTTATTGAAAAGAAATTCAATTCATTCTTTCTTTTTGCATTTTTTCTAGGTGTAGTGCATCTTATCTATCAAAAAAAGTCAATTTTCCATCAGGCTATCGAATTGAATTCAAGAACCAGTAATGAAACACCCCATTACGTAGTGGAATGGAATCAGGAAATCCTTATATGAAATTTTTTTCATTCCACTACTCGAATCTTTCGGGGAATCTTACCCAGAATCCTAAAGGCAAGCATTTATAGCACTTTACTTTCTGTTTAGAAAACGGAACTTCCAGAGGCCTTTTCCTACGTTTGCTTCTGCTGGAGAAAAACTAATCGAGTTATATCAGCCAAATCAAATACAAGATTTTCTCCTTTTTGTTGATCAGGCGACACCCGGATTTGAACTGGGGAAAAAGGATTTGCAGTCCCCCGCCTTACCGCTCGGCCATGTCGCCAAACCAAAATAATACCTTACGAAATAGATGAGAATAGTCTCTCTTTCTTTGGATGGGATGTGGGATTACTTAATTTCTTTTTTATTTCACTTGGATTTTTCATTTTGAATCCCATTTTCTTTAATCCCTTGCCCCGAAATAAACCCATCATTTTTTGTATTGGGTCCATTCCTTTGGTTATATGTTTATATGGATAGTATCTCAAAACATAAATATCCAAAAACTTTTCCTTTTGGTATTGAAAAAAAAACTTAATGTGATTTTTCCGTCACCAAAGTCATAATTCGGGGCAAATTGGAACCATTAACTATGAAATGTAACTTGAAATTGATGAATGATTCTTGTATTTGAATTGAAAATTTGAGATTCCTAATCCCTATTTTAGAATCCCTATTCTATTCTAGAATAATATATATAATATTATATATCTAAATATATATTGATATATTGATAGTTAACTAAACTAACCCGTATTAATTATTTTCAATAAACCAATTTCCATTCTGTTTGCAACTAAAAGTCGATGGAAACCCCAGAGCAGAAATGCTTATACAAATAGCTAATCGCCCGTCTTCCCCCTATATGATATGATCCCGATAGCAAATTCTCAGTAAATTGCCGTGCTTCCATTTTTCCTTGAATAGCAAATTGACTAGAAAATAACAATTTAGCTATAGTGCGGTATGTGCGGTCTCGAATCCACCCGCAATAAAAATGAAGGAGGAAACATATCTATAGAAACGTCTAAATAGATAGCTATCTACGCA